TCTAAATTATTGGATCTATGATTCATTGGAAAGGAATGGCCCCGGCCAGTACCTAGCCAGGCCGGGGGAACAAAAAAACCTTTCGGACGAAATAGAAATAAAAGAGGGATCCTTTCTATTGCTATCGGAGATATTTCTTTCGAATCGTTATATAAAATAGAAACGGGATTTCTGATACAATTCGTATATACCTATAGAATTTTGATACGTTACATATGAATTCGCCTTTTGCAATTGGGAGAGATGGCTGAGTGGACTAAAGCGTCGGATTGCTAATCCGTTGTACGAGTTATTTGTACCGAGGGTTCGAATCCCTCTCTCTCCGCTCCCTCTGCTTGCTTGAGATTTCTTTTTCTAATTTTAACCTGTGTGTGTTTTTTTTTTTATCATAGATAAATGTATGGAATACAGAAAATCATAAGAAAATTCAGAAACTAAGCAAAGAAAAATGAAAAAAAAAAACCTCTTATTTTTTTTTTATTCTTCTTCTTCACGTCCAGGATTACGTCCTGGGTCATTAGATAGGAATCCGAAGATGAAGAGAGAAACAAAGAATATCACTACTGTGTAAACGAAGAGTTTGAGAGTAAGCATTACACAATCTCCAAGATCATTTTGGGGAGAAAAGGGGAATAGATTATCCATTTTTGTACCACATATCCTATTTGGAAACCAAGAAATGAAGTGGTTTCTAGACAAGAAAGGAATCTGATTCCTTTGTTACTGTTACAAATACAAAAATTTTCTCGTCATACCCACAATTAGGTATTGTGGGGAACCGGAATACCGTCTTTGTTTGATGAAGGGTAAAAATGAGGAAATGAGATGATACAGATTCGTCGCGGTTATTCAAGAATTTCCATGTTTGAATCTAGGGTTCGTAATGTAAGACTTATTCCATATTATCAATTGATTGTTAGAATCTTTTTTTTTTTTTTTTGTTTTTATCGAATAGATCATGAATGTTTCTAGGGCAGTATTAAAGATCTCATCGAAAACTTACAGCAGCTTGCCAAACAAGGGCTAAGAGAAAAAAGAGCACAGGTATGACTGGCATAACATCTACGATTGGATTAAAAAAAGCATAAGCCTCGGGCAATTTGGCGAAGAAAAAACTACTCGAATGAAGGGCATAATTAAGACAGATACAGATTAAACTAAAGATATTAGGCATAACAAACATTTCGTTCTTGAAAATAATTTCATTTTATTGAGTTATTGATATAAGGGGAAAAATGAAGAAGGTAGACCAACCCCCCCCCCCTTTTTTTTTTGAACTTCCCTAATCAAAATCAAAGATCCTTCAATTGTCAGATTAGAATAGAAGGAATTATACTTTCCTACCTACAATATCTTAATTGAATTATACGTAATGATCAATGAATTTGTTTTGATTCCACATCTCCACATCTACACGCACAGAATCCCAGGAACAGCCTATTCCATGGCTATCTGGGTTGGAATTGACGAACAAACAACACTAATATTAGTGTTTATTAATGTCGAATCAAAATATAAATGGGGCGTGGCCAAGCGGTAAGGCAACAGGTTTTGGTCCTGTTACTCGGAGGTTCGAATCCTTCCGTCCCAGGCTAATTCTATCAGAACAAAGATTGTTCTCTTTAAAAATATTTTGTTTAAGAGTTTCATGTTGGATACAACGTGATCCAATCTAAATTTTTGATTTCTAATGGAAATAGAAAAAAAAAAAAAAAAATCTTTTTTTTGGTCTAGGATAGTTCAATTTCAAAATTGGGCCATTCAAGGTATGCCCGCCCTGCTCATATTGCAGTTTATTAGTTACTTAGAGAAACTTTCATCCCCAGATCAATGAAATTTGGATGCCTACATGATGCATTCTGGGTTGAAAGAAGGAGGGAGTTCTTGGTACTAATTCTATCACTGGGATTAAAACTCCTAAGACTGGTGCAAAAATAGTAACAACGAATTGCTCTAGACCTATTTGGCTTTGTACCTATGCTATCTTATATAGTATCCTGTATTGTAAGAGGATCCTTTTGTTGATTGGGTATAATTCATGATCCCCATCGAATTTCATTCGTATGGAAGATCTCAATTTCAATATCCGTGTTTGTCTGGATCTCATCAACAAACAATAAAGTTCAATACAGAACAGACGTATTTTCTTTGGACCCAATTGTTTTTATTTTGCATTTTGCTCCAATGAATAATTGGAAATCAATGTATCGATTGTAGACGAGAGTCATACATTTCATTCACTCTCTTTTTTGGAATTTATGGAAGGATTTCTGAAGCAAATCAAAACATGTAGAAACTTAACCATGCCTATTGTATTGTTATTATTCCATTTCAGTTAGAACAGCGGTTCGGGTTCGGTGAAAAATCTCTGTCATGCCTTAGATATCCACAATATCCACGACTTCCCCTGGTGACATCCGTTCGGTCTATTCGGTGTATCTGATAGATACGGGCAGATCATACTACTTCAATTATGATTTTTTCAATCAGATGTCAGATGAAAGAATAAAGACCTTCATCTTACCTTGGGTGTGTCCTTTTCTATATGAAAACAAATGAATTTCTCGATCCATCTATCTGGTCTATCTGGTTTAAACCATTGATGATTTAATGGGAAAAGAAACATAGATTTATCTTATGAGAATCCAATCAATTCTCGTCTCTTTAATCAGTGAGATATCTACTCAAAATTTTTTGCTAAGCGACTTCTTTTACGGGGAAACTCATTTCCAGTAATGATTCGAAGTAGGAGATTCTTTTGTTTATGTGAAACCATTTATATTATAATGAATCCTTATGAAGCCTTGGTACTCACAGAAGTTTGAGATCTATTCTATCGAGTCGCTTCCCGCCTTTTCGGGTCATTGGAATAGCCTTTTTTGGTTAATGATTCATTCTGTTCCGGTATTGGGAATCTAATCAAAGACCCTTCTTTAGTTTAGTTTAGTTGTTCGAGAAAGAATTGGACCCTTCATTGGATATTGGATTCTTCATTCATGACTGATCGTCCCGAACAATCATCTTTTGAAGATGTAAAGAAGTGTTAAGACACTCGTTTATTCGTGTTTCTTATTTTCTTATAAATATAAATAGAAATGTGTTTCATTCCCTATCCTTTCATAAAAATAAAAAAAAAAAATATGGAATACTATGTACTGATTGAACCAATGACTATTCATGATTCTATATTGAATCAATTCCATACCGGTTCCGAATTAGAAGAATGTTATGGTAAAACTTCGTTTGAAACGATGTGGTAGAAAGCAACGTGCGACTTGAACGACATGATCGGATGTGGACTCTTACATCCACCATTTTCTATATGAATAAAGATGCTCTTGGCTCGACATATTTTGTTCTGTTCCACGAGGACCCCAATTTCTATTGTTTTGGGTTATAAATAGTACATGATGGAGCTCGAGCAGAAAGTATTGATTCATTTATCAGGGGGCAGGATCTAGGGTTAGTGTCAATCAATAAGTTGGAACGACTTCGTAAGTATATCTTCGATATAGAAAGATAGAAAGGGTCCATTTCGAACAAGTTTCAAATCGAAAAGTTAAATTTCGAATTTGTCGCAATTAGTAAAACTATTTCGATCAAAAGTGTATCACAGGGGAATCAATCGTTCGTATGATTCTTCGACGTAAAGAAATACAAAAAGGTATGTTGCTACCATTTTGAAACGATTAAGGATCACCGAAGTAATGTCTAAACCCAATGATTCAAAGCAAAGATAAGGGATCCCAGAACAAGGAAACACCATTTTCAATTGTCTCAACAACTGGATCAGAATGAGGAATCAAAATGGATTCTAGATGAGACAAAGAAAAGAGGTTAGAGACGGCTCAATAAATGTCTAAGGATTTCCCTTTGAGTTCTTTAAGAATTACCCAACTTGAGTGATGAGTACGAATGATATTTCTTTTTTTTTTTTTTAGCAAGGAAGTACGAAAAAAGACGACTCCAATCATAGATCTCATGGATCCATTTGGCATCTATCTATATACAGAACAGAAATTCGAATCATTCTTTCTCGAGCCGTACGAGGAGAAAACCTCCTATACGTTTCTGGGGGGGGTATTATTCATCTATCCCAATGAGCCATCTATCGAATCGTTGCAATTGATGTTAGATCCCGAAGAGAAGGAAGAGATCTTTGTAAAGTGGGTTTTTACGATCCGATAAAGAATCAAACTTATTCAAATGTTCCTGCTATTCTATATTTCCTTGAAAAGGGAGCTCAACCTACAGGAACTGTTCATGATATTTCAAAGAAGGCGGAGGTATTTAAGGAACTTCGAGTTAATCAAACAAAATAAAATGAATGAAATCAAAAGGGCGACCAGTATCTACCTTTGTGTAATTCTTTCTCCAACATTCCCTTTTTTCTTGCTCCCTATTCACTATTGCTCCCATATGGTCTCATATAACGATAAAGAATCTCTTGATATGAGATATGAGACGTATAGAAAAAGGATCGAGTGAATAGATTGAATAGATGAAATAACTGGATCTATGAAATTATGGGATTACCATCAATCAGGTGGTTTTCGTTGGGACTCAACCAACAAACAAAAACAAGGGGTTAATCTTGCTTATTGCACCTCTAGTGAATAAACCCGAGATCTTTTTTTTTTCCTTCTTCTTTCTTATTTATTTTATTGCTCCATCCACACTTCATTTCTTATCTATGTAGTGCCAATCCAACACAACGCCTTAATTTTTTTTTCTTTTTTATTATTATTTGTTTTCCTAGCATTCAATTCATATTGACAATAGTTTATCGATCAAATATAATTTGATCGTAGATAAATGGATCTATTTATCTTGGTCCCATAAGTACTTCACATAAACGATCGGTTGGCCGGACCCACTGTGACACAAGAAGTATCTTCTTAATTAATAAAAAATGGATAAAAGGTTAATGTGGTTTATCCATTTTTATATCTATCTATACTTGTCTGGGAATCCACTGTATTTTAATCAGATCTGATCTG